TTATATCATTTTATATCATAGGAATAAATCCGTATTTTTATGTTTTATCGTGTTTCAATTACAAGTACTTTTTTTGTCAAATAAATCATTTTTATTCCATATTCATGGGAATAAAAAGAGCCCGACTAGATACTTGCCGGGCTCTTTAGCTGTCAAAAAATTAGCTGTCAAAAAAGAAAAAAAAAAAGAAATTAAAAAATAAAATAAAAATAATATAAATATAAATATATATATAATAATGAATGAATAGAAATTAAATAGAAAAAAAGAGACTTCTCTCTTTTTTTTTTTCAAGCTTCTTCTTGTTTATGTGATATAACATAAACAAAGTCATTCTATTTTTTTCAATTGGGGAGAGATGGCTGAGTGGACTAAAGCGTCGGATTGCTAATCCGTTGTACAAATTTTTGTACCGAGGGTTCGAATCCCTCTCTTTCCGTTTCCGTTGCTGATTTGGTATTTTTTTCTTTTGAACTCTTTGGTTGTTTGATTTTTTATTTATATTTATATAGTTAAAGATATAAAATAGATAAAATCCTAAAAATATTAGAAAATCAAATACAAGCAAAAAAAAACACAAAATACATTTTTTTTATTCTTCACGTCCCGGATTACGTCCTGGATCGTTAGATAGGAATCCGAATATGAAAAGAGAAACGAAGAATATCACTACCGTGTAAACAAATAGTTTTAGAGTAAGCATTATAAAATCTCCAAGATAATTAAAAAAACGACAAAGAAAGAGAATAGATTCTCTTATATTAAAGATTTTCTTCCTTTTAATACTAAGTTTCTAAAAAATGAATTGATTTTTAGGTATATATGAGTTTTGGAAATGGACTTGGTTTGTAATAAGAATCGAGCTTTTTATTACTATTACAATAATTACTATTACAAAAAATCCTCTTTCATATCTGCAATATAGGTATTATGTTGGTGATGGGCTCAAATCTAATAATAGAATTCGGATTTTTCAATTGAAAAACATAGATGAGGATATGATCCGTATTTTTTTCGTATATACCCAAAAATTTCAATATTGGAATCGAGAATTCACACTGTAAAACTTATCTGATCTTTTAAATTATTAAAATGTTCGCATTTTCGTTTTCTAAAAAATTCTGAATTTTTTTAAGACATTACTCAAATTAAAGATCTCATCGAAAACTTACAGCAGCTTGCCAAACAAAAGCTAAGAGAAAAAAGAGTAAAGGTATTATTGGCATAATATCTACAATTGGATTCAAGAAAGCGTAGGCTTCGGGCAATTTTGCCGAGAAAAAACTACTTGAATAAAGGACGGAGTGAATACAAATACAGACAAAACTAAAGATATTAAGCATAATAAACATTTTGTTCTTTAAGAAAATATAAATTATTTTTGCTTTTTTGAATTAGAATTTGATTTATTATTGTATTTTTTTATTATATATATTAAAAAATAAAAAAATACAATAATAAATCAAATAAATTAATATTATATGAATAAAACTAAAAAAAAAATGAATCAAATAAGATAAAACCTGTCAAAATCCTTCTTTGATTTGAACTTATCTAGTTCACAAAATCTTTTATTCTGAAATAGAAGAAATCATACTTCTATACAATATCTTAATTGAATTCTATGTAATGATCAATAAATTTAGTTTTATGCTATGTATATATATACATACGCATATAAAAATCCTAGCAACAATTTTTTCTATAGAAATTTAGGAACTGGTGGAATTGACGAACAATCAATATCAATAATAGTGTTTATTAGTGTCAAATCGAAAATGGGGCGTGGCCAAGTGGTAAGGCAACGGGTTTTGGTCCCGCTATTCGGAGGTTCGAATCCTTCCGTCCCAGAGTATATGCATTCCTGATGTATATTAATGTGTATCATATTTGAATACAAATTTTATATCAAAATCGTTTCTAATCTAAATTGACTTACTTTCGAAGATGTAGATTTAAAAACAAGTCGATTTTTTAATGGAATCATTGTAGATTAACGAATTATATATATAATAATAATTTTTTCATATTTATTTTCTAATATTTTTTTGAAAAAAATCCCATTTTTTCTACTTTACAAATTTTGAATACAATATTTAGTTAATTTCCATTTTTTTACGTCTTTACTTTCATTTTCATTATTATCATATAGAATAAAAACCCAGACGTAAAAAGGAAAAATTATTATATATCGATTGAATCAATGACTATTCACGATTCCATAATGGAATCAATTACATACTGGATCCAAGCTAAAGGAATGTTATGGTAAAACTTCGTTTAAAACGATGTGGTAAAAAGCAACGTGCGACTTGAAAGACATGATTAGATTAGCTGTGGATTCTTACATCCGCCATTTTCCTAGTATATAGAAATCAATATGCTCTTGGCTCGACATCATTTGTTCTGTTCCACTAGAACTTCTTATTTTGGGGACAGGAAAGGGGGTTGATGATGTAAATAGTACATGATGGAGCTCGAGTTTATTCATTTCTCAGGGGCAAGTATCTAAGGTTAGTGAAAATTAATAAGTTAGAACAACTTCGTAAGTATTTTTTTGATAGAAAAATCGAAAGGATCCAATTTGAGCAAGGTTAAAAAAAATTGTTGGAATTAGTCAAACTATTTCGATAAAAAGTGTATCCGCGGGAATTAATCCTCTATTTGTTTGTATCATTCTTTCAGAGAAAGAAAAAAATGGTATGTTGCTGCCATTTTTTTGAAAAGATTTAAGATTTCCGAAGTAATGTCTAAACCCAATGATTCAAAGAAAATCGAAAAGATCATGGAACAAGTAAATACCATTTTCAAATTGTCTCATTAATTCTATTAGAAATTAGAATTCGAAAAAAATTCAAAAAAAATAGATTATAAAGACGGTCAACAAAAGGGGGTAGAGACCACTCAATAAATGAAATAGCTAAGGGGTTTATTTTCTTTTAGTTATTTAAGAATTATCCAATTTGAGTTATGGGGTTACAAATATGAGGAGTTTTTTTTCAGAAAGAAAATATGAAAAAAACACTTAAGTCATAGTTTCATTGATTTTATAATTTTATGGATTCATTTGACATTTCATTTTTATACATACATATAATTTGAAATTTTCCCGAGCCGTACGAGGATAAAACTTCTTATACGTTTCTAGGGGGGGTCCATTATTCATCTATATCTATCCCAATGAGCCGTTTATCGAATCGTTGCAATCGATGTTCGATCCCGAAGAGAGGGAAGAGATCTTAGGAAAGTAGGTTTTTATGATCCAATAAAGAATCAAACCTATTTAAATATTCCTGTTATTGTACATTTCCTTGAACAAGGTGCTCAACCTACAGGAACTGTTCAGGATATTTCAAAAAAGGCAGGTGTTTTTATGGAACTTAACTCGGATCAACAAATGAAATTCAATTAATAAAATAAAAAAGGGGGGTGCAGATGACTTCTATATAGATTTATAAAACTCTTTTTTATTTTATCCCCCCCTACTCTCTTGTTATCTTCATACCTCATTTTTTATTTCTTTTTGTTTATATAGAATGTTATTTTTTATAGCCAAAAAAATAAATGAAATTTTCATCTATTTTCAAAACAAAATGAAAAAATGTATAAAGATAAAAGATAGAATATAGGAAAAAGCAAATGAATAATAACTAAATGAAGTAATTCGACTTATAAATACATTATCCCTGAAGTGATATTTTTTCATTATTTTTTTTATTATTGAATTTGATTATCATTTATTCTTAATATCTACTCGCTCTTTATTATTATTATCAGTTACTAATCCTAGTTATCGGATTTATAGACTTTTTTTATTTTTGATAAGAAATACATAAGATAGAATATAATATTAAAAATAGAATATTTCTTTTATTTTTCATCCAATGACTATTCATCTATTCTATTTTTATGTAAATAGAGGAAAAAACTCTATGGAAAAATGGTGGTTCAATTCTATGTTGTTTAATAGGAAGTTAGAATACAGGTGTGAATTAAATAAATCAATGGATAGTCTCGGTCCTATTGAAAGTACCGGTGTAAGTGAAGAAGACCAAAAAATTTTAACCGATATGAATAAAAAAATTCATAGTTGGAATCATAATTCTAGTTACAGTTATTTTGATTATTTCGTAGGTGTCAGAAACATCCAGAATTTAATATCTGATAAAACTTTTTTAGTTAGAGATAATAATAGGAATAGTTATTCCATATATTTAGATATTGAAAATCAAACTTTGGAGATTGATAATGATCAGCCTTTCTTAAGTGAACAGGAAAGTTTTTTTTCTAGCTATATGAATAATGTTTCTAAGAGTGATAACAATCATTACATGGATGATACTAAATATAATTTGAATAATAACATTAATAGTTGCATTGATAGTTATCTTTATTATCAAATCTGTATTGAGAGTTTCATTTTAGGTGATAGTGACAAATACAATGAGAGTTCTTTTTATAGTTACATTTTTGATAAGGGCAGAAATTCTAGTGAAAGCAAGAATTTGAGTTCTAGTATAATAACTAGCCCGAATGATACAAATGATCATAATTCTACTTTTGGAGAAAGTTCTAATAATTCCGATGAAATTGAAAAATATAAGCATTTATGGCTTGAATGTGAAAATTGTTATGGGTTAAATTATAAAAAATTTTTTAAATCAAAAATGAATATTTGTGAACACTGTGGACATCATTTGAAAATGAGCAGTTCCGATAGAATCGAACTTTTGATTGATCCAGGTACTTGGAATCCTATGGATGAAGACATGATTTCTCTGGATCCCATTGAATTTCATTCAGAAGAAGAACCTTATAAAGATCGTATTGATTCTTATCAAAGAAAAACAGGATTAACTGAGGCTGTTCAAACAGGTACGGGTCAACTAAATGGTATTCCTGTAGCAATTGGAATTATGGATTTTCAGTTTATGGGGGGTAGTATGGGATCCACAGTAGGTGAGAAAATCACCCGTTTGGTAGAATATGCTACCAATCAACTTTTACCTCTTATTCTGGTATGTGCGTCTGGAGGAGCACGTATGCAAGAAGGAAGTTTGAGCTTGATGCAAATGGCTAAAATCTCTTCTGCTTTATACGATTATCAAACAAATAAAAAGTTATTTTATGTATCAATCCTTACATCTCCTACTACAGGTGGGGTAACAGCTAGTTTTGGCATGTTGGGGGATATCATTATTGCTGAACCAAATGCTTATATTGCATTTGCGGGTAAAAGAGTAATTGAACAAACATTGAATAAGGCAGTACCCGAAGGTTCGCAAGCGGCTGAATATTTATTTCAAAAAGGCTTATTTGATTCAATCGTACCGCGTAATTTTTTAAAGGAAGTTCTGAGTGAGTTATTTCAATTCCATAATTTCTTTCCTTTGACTAAAAATCAAAAATGAAAAAATACTAAGAATAAGAAAAGTCAAAGGGTTTATTATCATATATATGTATATGTTTGTTTCTTTTCGAATATAGATGGTTAAATCAATTAATATATTTTGTTCTACATATAGAGTCTACATATATATTTAATTATATAAATTGACTTAGCTATAATCACTAGAATTCCTATATACTTATACTAAGTATATAGGAATTCTAGTGATTATATACTATCCAAATACAAAATAAATAAAAAATATAAAATAATAATAATATATAAAATAATAATAATAATAATATATGTATATATAAGGTACAAATTGTAAATAGAGGTACCCATTTTATGATAAACTTTCCTTCCATTTTGGTTCCTTTAGTGGGTCTAGTATTTCCGGCAATTGCAATGGCTTCTTTATTTCTCCATATTCAAAAAAACAAGATTTTTTAGATACGGTCAGTAGGGACAAATCTCATATATTTTTTTCGATCTGGAAACAATTCGATGAATTCATCTCAAAAGTTTACATTAAAATAGTGCAAAGTTAATTTAATATTTTTTATTTAAATTTAAATAGAATAAAAGAAATTGATTATATTATAATTATAAATAGGATAAAAGAAATTGATTATCATTTTGCGATTAGAACATATACTGGTATATCTTATAACGGGGTCTCGAAAACTAAGCAATTACTTTTGGGCCTTTATCATTTTATTAGGCTCATTAGGATTGTTATCGGTCGCTGTTTTCAGTTATCTTGGTATGGATTTTTTCTTTTTGTCCGAGGAAATTAGTGATTTTCCACTTATTCTGGACTTTCTTTATTTTCCATTTATTCCACAAGGGGCCACGATGTGTTTCTATGGAATCGCAGGTTTGTTTATTAGTCTTTATTTGTGGTGCATTATTTTGTGGGATGTAGGTGGTGGTTATGATATCTTCGATAAAAAAGAGAAAAAAGTATGTTTTTTTCGTTGGGGATTTCCCGGAAAAAATCGTCGTATTATTCTCGAAATACCTCTGGAAGAGATCCAATCCATCAGAATATTACCAACAGTTCAAAAAGGGGGTATTTTAAATCGTACCCTTACTTATGATATCATTTATATGGAAACCATAGAACAGGGATTTATTCCCTTGACTCGCATTGAAGATGATTTGATTCCACCACAAATTGCACATAAAGCTAGCGAAGTATCTAGATTGTTGGGTGTACCTCTTTTGTACTGACAAGAATTGGAATTCACTAGAAATTGTACAAAAAGTTTCAGAATTGTCCTATTTATTTACCGATTGAAATATTTTGAAAAAAAAAAGAAACTTTTTTTTTTCAAAATATTTCAATTTTTATAGATAAAGCATTATTTGGTTTCCAAATTCGACTATTATATTCATAACCGGAAGTGCTCTTTCGTGTATTCATAAAAAGAAATATTTTTTTCTTCATTTGAATTGACAGTGAATTCTTTCGATTTCTTATTCGATTTACATATTCTTTCTAAATTAAACAATGCAAGGACTAACTCTCGAATTGCAACTAAAAAAATGAGAGAATATAATATAGATTTTTATATATAAGCTCTATGACTTGTAATAGACTTATTCTTGATAGAAAGATTATTATCATATAGAGTTGAGGAATGAGATGAAATTGAGTTCATTAAAGAGGAAAAATGAAAAAAAAGAAAACATTTATTCCCCTTCTATATCTTACATCTATAGTCTTTTTGCCCTGGTGTATTTCTTTCACATTTAAGAAAAGTCTGAAATCTTGGTTTATTAATTGGTGGAATATTAGGCAATCCGAAATTTTCTTGAATGATAGTCAAGAAAAGAATATTCTAAAAAAATTTATTGAATTTGAGGAACTGTTTTTGTTAGATGAAATGTTAAAGGAATGTCCGGAAACACATCTACAAAATCTTCGTACTGAAATCTATAAAGAAACAATCCAGTTAATCAAAACGTATAACGAAGATCATATGAATACGATTTTGCACTTCTCTACCAATATAATCTGTTTCTTTATTCTAAGCGGTTATTCTATTCTTGGTAATCAAGAACTTGTTCTTATTAACTCTTGGGTTCGAGAATTTATCTATAATTTAAGTGACACAATAAAAGCTTTTTCTATTCTTCTATTAACTGATTTATGTATAGGATTCCATTCAACCCATGGTTGGGAACTAATGATTGGTTTCGTCTATAAAGATTTTGGATTTGCTCAAAATGATCAAATTATATCAGGTCTTGTTTCCACTTTTCCCGTTATTTTAGATACTATTTTAAAATATTTTATTTTCCGTTATTTAAATCGCGTATCTCCATCACTTGTAGTGATTTATCATTCAATGAATGACTAACTCAAAAAAAAAACAATCCACTTATCCAATTTTAATTTCAAGTTTTTTGAGCTAATTTTAGCTAAAAAAAGATAACTTTTCTTTTTCCCTTCTTTTTTTTTAACTCCCCTTTAAAAAGAAAAAGGGGATTCTTCATCTTGGATAGGGAACTATGTGAGTGACCTACTCAATCTTATTGTAGAAATTTTCAGGATCAAGGATTAGACCATGCAAACTAGAAATGCTTTTTCTTGGATAAAGGAAGAGATTACTCGATCCATTTCCATATCGATCATGATATATATAATAATTCGAGCACCCATTTCCAATGCATATCCGATTTTTGCGCAGCAGGGTTATGAAAATCCGCGAGAAGCGACCGGTCGTATTGTCTGTGCCAATTGCCATTTAGCTAATAAGCCCGTGGATATAGAAGTTCCACAAACCGTACTCCCTGATACTGTATTTGAAGCAGTTGTTCGAATTCCTTATGATATGCAAGTTAAACAAGTTCTTGCTAATGGTAAAAAAGGGGCTTTAAATGTGGGGGCTGTTCTTATTTTACCAGAAGGTTTTGAATTGGCACCCCCCGATCGTATTTCGCCTGAGATTAAAGAAAAAATGGGTAATCTGTCTTTTCAAAACTACCGTCCTACAAAAAAAAATATTCTTGTGGTAGGCCCTGTTCCTGGTCAGAAATATAATGAAATCACCTTTCCTATTCTTTCCCCGGATCCCACTATTAAGAGAGATGTTCATTTCTTAAAATATCCTATATATGTAGGTGGGAACAGGGGAAGGGGTCAGATTTATCTCGACGGGAGCAAGAGTAATAATAATGTGTATAATGCTACAGCAACAGGTATCGTAAAAAAAATCATACGAAAAGAAAAAGGGGGGTACGAAATAACTATAGTGGATGCATTGGATGGACGTGAAGTGATTGATATTATACCTCCAGGACCAGAACTTCTTGTTTCAGAAGGTGAATCTATCAAACTTGATCAGCCATTAACAAGTAATCCTAATGTGGGTGGATTTGGTCAGGGGGATGCGGAAATAGTACTTCAAGATCCGTTACGCGTCCAAGGTCTCTTGTTCTTCTTGGCATCCATTATTTTAGCACAAATCTTTTTAGTTCTGAAGAAAAAACAATTTGAAAAGGTTCAATTGTCCGAAATGAATTTCTAGGCCTACGTATTTATTAACATATTAAACTCGTAAAAATAACTAAGTTTTTGTTGAGAATTTTTGTAATTCTATTCCGTATAATAGAATTACAAAAATTCTGAAAAGATTTTTGCTTCGGTCTAGTTTTTTTATACCATAGTTCCTTGTAACGTAATACAAATAAGTTCGAATATATATAATTGTCAGGAAGACTATTTAACTTTGTTTTTATCAACCCCACAATAAATTCGAATATTATGATTATGTCACTGTTTTTTTAAGATTTCAATTATCTATAATAGAACTTTCTATTATAGAAATATTTTTCGATTGTAAAATCCAAGAAAATTGGATTCGATACTAAACAAAAAAAATATAGACAGATAATATTAAGCAAAATAAAATTAAAATAGGGAAACGGGACTCTACGGTAGATTATTTGGCTTTTACTAGAGTCCCAGTCCCAGTCCTATTCCTTCTTGTTTGTGTCTAAATAAAAAATGTTCTAAAAAAAATTCAAAAAAGAATCTTTTTTAAACCCCTTTTTGAAAAATCCTATAGTTTCTATTTTTTCCAACTTCGAACCTTTATGACATATAATATTAAATTTATTGCATATAATACATAGTGAACAAATAAAAAAGAGAGGAAATTGAGGAATTTGGTTAACGCCATTTCATTTTTTTTTTTACAAGTTAATTGAAAAAAATGAAATGGCGTTTTTTGAAACATCGGAAAAAGTTATCCATTTAGTCATTTATATGAATAAAAAATATTAGAATTATTAAGAACTCAATGAGATCCACTCTCTCTTTGATGAATTCGAGTGGATCACATTGAGTTCTTACACTTTCATTTTGAAAGCCCGATTAATACGATTACTACAGGGATGAGCCCAATCCGGAATATGAACCATAAAAGAAAATACCAATTAAACCGATCACAGGAATACCAGTTACAGTACCTATTATCCAAAGAGGAATCCTTCCAGTAGTATCGGCCATTTATCCCACTTTCCTCCACATTTAATCAAGTAGTCAGTCATGCTAAAGACATAAACAGTCATAGATAATTAGAAAATGATATCCTTCCG